GAAAGTGAAACTCCTTAAAAACCCCCGCTTTCTTTAAAATATCCTGAACCGTTTCTGTAGGTTGAGCACCTTTCTCAAGGAAATATAGAATAGCAGGAACATTTAAATAAGTTTGATTTTTTATCGGATCATAAAAACCCACTTTCCGAAGATCTCGCCCTTCTCTTCGGGACCGAACATCAATTGCAACGATTCGATAGACGGCTCATTGGGATAGATGTAAAAAAATAACCCCCCCTAGAAACGTATAGGAAGTTTTCTCCTCGTACGGCTCGTTAAAAATGATTCTAAGTTCTACTGAATGTATAGGATTACATACAATCACAAATGGGTCTATAAAATGGTTAAATAAATGAGATTTTGGTTTAAATCCCCCCTTTTTACTTAAAAAAAAAATCATTTGTACTCATAACTCAAGTTAGATAACTCTCAAGTGGCTCAAAGGAAAATATTTAAGCATTTCATTTATTGAGTGGTCTTGAAACCCCCTTTTTGTTTCTTTCGTTTCAAATCTATTTGCATTTTTATTATGATCCGATTATGGAAACAATAGAAAAGATCTTTTCTTGTTTTGGGATCCTTTAATCTTTGTTTTAAATCATTGGGTTTAGACATAACTTCGGTGATTCTTAATCCTTTCAAAATGGCAGCAACATACCTTTTTTTGCGATTGATTTCTAGTAAAGAATCATAGAAAGGAAAGGGTTGATTTTTATGTGATACACTTTGTATGGAAAGATTTTTTTTTTCAATTCCAAGAAATTTTATTTTAGATTGGGAACGTAAAACCCTTTCGATTTCTCTATCAACGATATACTTACGAAGTTGTTCCAATTTATTGATTGGCATTAACCATAGACCCTTGCCCCGGAGAAATGAATCAATACTTTCTACTCGAGCTCCATCATGAACTATTTCCATTACAACCCAATGGGGTTTCTAGCTAAACAGAATAAATGATGTCGAGTCAAGAGCACTTTCATTCTTTCTTATATAAAATGGTGGATGTAAAAATCCACAATGGATCATGTCTTTCAAGTCGCACGTTGCTTTCTACCACATCGTTTCAAACGAAGTTTTACCATAACATTTCTCTAATTTGGAACCGGTATGCAATTGATTCAATTATGGAATCGTGAATAATCATTGGTGCATTCGCTACATAGTAATCTATCGCTTTTCTTCGTAATCCCAATTTTATTGTATAGTATAAATGCAAGATTTTTTTTTAATTATTAAAATTATTATAATTATATAATAAAATATAAATAAAAAGGGAATAACTTAAATTTTTTCGTTTATTTTTATGAAATGAATAAAAAAGACTGATGGGAGGGAAGATTTAAGTCCTTATTTTTTCGATTCTTATTTTATAAAATAGCTAAAAGAATAGTTCCTATCTATATCTATCAGATAGATTAAACAATTGTTACTCTTATAAATATTCTATGTTAAATATGGTTAGATATTGAAATTTTCCCTTTCAATTTAAGAGATCATAAAATTTTTGTTTCACAACGAAAAACGGCTCTTACTGAAATAGAACTATAGAGCAATAATAATATATACATATAGACTATGCATTTCCTAGTTTTATATATGTATTTTCATATTTTGTTTAACTTAAGATTCAGTAATCTTTCTATAAGATTGTCATAAAAGAAATAAAGGAAAGTTGTTTACAAGAATCTTATTCTACTTATTTTTATTCTAATCAAATTGATATTTAGAGTGGAATATGATCTGGGACGGAAGGATTCGAACCTCCGAATACCGGGATCAAAACCCGTTGCCTTACCACTTGGCCACGCCCCATTTAAATTTTTATTCGACACTAATAAAGAATAATGCTGGTATTGGTTGATCGTCAATTCTAATTCAAATATTGAATTGAGAGAATATATTCTTGCTAAGATTTTCATACGTATATATATAGAATAAAATTCAATTTATTGATCATTACATATAATTCAATTAAGATATTGTATGAAAGTTGAATTTCTTCTATTCTATTTGAGAGTGGGAGGGTTTTTGATTGGGTGAATTCAAAGACAAAGAAGCCTTTTTTCTACCTTACTTTCTTCCTTTTGACTTCATATCAATAACTCAATCAAAATGAAATTATCTCCAAGAACAAAATGCCTGTTATGCTTAATATTTTTAGTTTGACCTGTATTAATTCGGCTCTTTATTCGAGTAATTTTGTCTTCGCCAAATTGCCGGAGGCCTATGCTTTTTTGAATCCGATTGTAGATGTTATGCCAGTCATACCTCTGTTTTTTTTTCTCTTAGCCTTTGTTTGGCAAGCTGCTGTAAGTTTTCGCTGAGATCTTTAATATTATCCTAGAAAATGCAGGATTTATTTCGAAGATTTTATCAATTGGATCAAATAAGTCTCACAATAATGAACCCTCAATTCAAAGAAACTCTTGACTAGACGCGATACATCTAAATAACCCCATTCAGACCCCATTTTGTTTTCCAATGAAAGACACTAATC